GATGCATTACATTAATTATATTCATAAAATTTTTTCTAAAATAAGAAAAATCTCAAAATATTTAATTCTATTTTTTTCTTATTTCTTATTATTTTTTTCTTATTTCTTATTAATTTAATAAAAAAATAAAGTAAAAGCGGGTAGCGGGAATCGAACCCGCATCGTTAGCTTGGAAGGCTAGGGGTTATAGTCGACGTTGATTCATCATTTTTAACGTCTCTAATTCAAAACTGAACGTGAAACTTTGGTTTCATTCGGCTCCTTTATGGAAGATGTATAAATTCCTATATTAAGACATGAACGAAAAAAAAATTCCACCCATAACATCTATGTCAGCTTTTCTGTCTGAATGTATTCAGAACAACCCGCTTTCTAGACGATCCCTATAGAAAAGAGGGGGATTATATTATAACAACCTTTCTAGTTACTTCGTTCTCTATTTCTATGTGAGAGAATCCTTAGGAAAAGCATTTTGTTTCTACCGAGCTAAAACAATTTGTCGATGTCTCTAGTAAACCAAAGTCATTGTTTAATAGCCATTTTGCTTCAATTTCCGTAATACAAATTCCAAATTAAAGATTTAGTTACGATTAGAAAGCCACTTTCTATCTTTATCCATGGATCCTTTACTCATACTTATTGAATTAGAAGTATTGATCTAATTAAAAAAAAAAATTATGTTTCGTAATCTCATAATCCAATTTTTCAATTTTTAATTGATTCTTGGATACAAATCACGAGAATGTATATTCTTCCTCGAATTTTTCATTGCGAGGTAAAGGATTAAATCCTTTTAAGAAATAAAGTTTTTGGTCGGAATGAAATATTAATCAAACCGAAAGACCCCTTAACTATATAAAGGATTATAGAACGAATCACACTTTTACCACTAAACTATACCCGCTACAATCCGATTATTGTATATAAATGAACCTTTTGTCGAACAAGAAAATGGGTCGTAATAAAAAGTGAAAAGAGTAAAAAGAAAGGATAGGATCATAAAATAATCATGAAAATTAGAGCGTTTACGTGTTGTATCAGAGAACCCAATGAGATTCGGAAAAGAGAATTCATTAAATTTCAATAACTAAAACTAAATAACAAGTGTTTTTTTGCCGGAGGTTTTTGACCTAGACGTCTCGACAAAACTACTTAAGCCATAACATACATGAAAATGTATTGTGCAAGAATCCACAGTTCCCTTTTTGTTATTTATTTACTTTACTAATTTACTAAAATAAAAGGAATAAAGAAAATAAAGAATAAATATAAAAAATTAAGATAAGAAACGACACTTTGATTCGATATCATTTGATTCTATATCATAGAAATCAAATGAGTTTTTATTTTTCCAATCGTAATAACAAGCAAGTATTTTAGTTTTCAAATAAAAAAAAAATTATTTATGATTCGTTGGAACAATAAATGGCGGGCCCGGCCTGGTCAGTACTTAGCCGGGCCGTGGAACTAAAAAGCACTCTCGGATGAAAAAAAATATTATGAAGGGCTCTTTCAATCCTTATTTTTTATAATGTAACATAGTATTATCCTTTTTCAATTGGGAGGAGAGATGGCTGAGTGGACTAAAGCGTCGGATTGCTAATCCGTTGTACGAGTTTTTCGTACCGAGGGTTCGAATCCCTCTCTTTCCGTTTTTGTTGATGACTTGGTATTTTCTTTCGAATTTTTCGCGAGCTCTTTTTATTTTTAATAGTTAAAAATGTGTAATAGATAAAATCCTACTAAGAACATTTTAAAATCAAGCAAGGAAAACCTTATCTTTTATTCTTCACGTCCAGGATTACGTCCTGGATCATTAGACAGGAATCCGAAAATAAAGAGAGAAACAAAGAATATCACTACCGTGTAAACAAATAGTTTGAGAGTAAGCATTACATAATCTCCAAGATTTTTTTTAGTAAAAAAGAGAATAGATTCTCCGTTTTTATACCGCATACCCTACTATTTTGATTTTTTATTTTGACACCAAGAAATAAAGTGGGGTGATCCAGATTTTTCGCGGTTGTACAAGAATTTCAATATTTGAATTGAGGGTGTAAGACTTATCTGATCTTATCAATTCTTTTCTTTGAATTTTTTTTTTTTCAATAAATCATGAATTTGTCTAGACATTATTAAATTAAAGATATCATCGAAAACTTACAGCAGCTTGCCAAACAAAGGCTAAGAGAAAAAAAAACAGGGGTATTACTGGCATAACATCTACGATTGGATTTAAAAAAGCGTAGGCCTCGGGCAATTTGGCGACGAAAAAACTACTTGAATAAAGAGCAGAATTAAGACAGATACAGATCAAACTAAATATATTAAGCATAACAAACATTTTGTTCTTGAGGATAATTGTATTTTATTTATTTTGATTGAGTTATTAATAAATTGAGTTTTTTATTATTTTATTATTATAAATATGTTATTATTCATAGAAAAGAAAAATGAATAAAAAGAAAATAAGATAGACCAAAAAACTTTCTTTGATTTGAACTCACCCAATCAAAAATCTTTCAATTCTCAAATCAAAAGAGAATAGAATAAACCATACTTTCATACAATATCTTAATTGAATTATATGTAATGATCAATAAATTCTGTTTAATTCTACGTCTACATGTATAAAAATTCTAGTAATCTATTTTATAGATAATAGATATTTAGACTTGAGTTGACGAACAACCAGTACCAATATTAGTGTTTATTAGTGTCGACTAGAAATGGGGCGTGGCCAAGTGGTAAGGCAACGGGTTTTGGTCCCGCTATTCGGAGGTTCGAATCCTTCCGTCCCAGAACATAACTGACCCACGATCATTTTATTAATCTATAATTTTATTAATCTATAATAAAAAATAAAATATATATCTATATCATAATCTATATCATAATAAAATATATCAAAATAAAGATTGTCTTTTCGACCAGTCTTCCGTTTAGGAGTATAATATTGTTATAGAATGCGATTCTTAATTTCTTTTTTTTTTTTTTTTTTTTATTAATCATATCTTTTTCACAAATTTAATCGAGTTCAAATAACACGCATATGAAACGAAATTTGGATTTGTTAAATATTACAGATTTTACAATATGAAATATGAAAAAATAACAACCTAAATCTTCAATCTTTCCTTACATCAGTCTTTTTTTTTTTATTAATCATTGATGGTTTAATCCAATATGGATTTATCTTTCTCTTAATGATGATAAAAAGCGAATGGTACTTACTGTAAAACCTTATGCAAATAATGATTATTAGGGTAGGAAACTATTCAATCAATTAAATCTTTTTAATGATTTCTTATGAGTTCTTGGTATTCTAAGAAGTGTGAAATTGTTGAATTTATCCTATCACGTTACTTGAAGATAGAGATTCAAAATAACTTGTTTATTCGTGTTTATTTATTCATGTTATGTTAGTTATAATTAAAAAAATAATTATAAACAATGGGGTTAAATTGATTGAATTCTTGTTGAGACTTCGTCATACATTATCCATTCTTCATATAGAAGAAAAAAGTATAGATTATTATGTACCGACCGAACCGATGATTATTCACGATTCCATAATTGAATCAATTACATACTGGTTCCAAACTGAAGGAATGTTATGGTAAAACTTCGTTTAAAACGATGTGGCAGAAAGCAACGTGCGACTTGAAGGACATGATCAGCTGTGGATTCTTACATCCACCACTTTTTTATATTATATAGGAACGAAAGTGCTCTTGGCTCGACATCATTTGTTCTGTTCCACTGGAACCCTCATTTTTGAGAGTGTTGCCATGTAAATAGTACACGATGGAGCTCGAGTAGAACGTATTGATTAATTTCTCAAGGGCAAGAATCTAAGGTTAGTATCGATCAATAAATTGGAACAACTTCGTAAGTCTATTTTAGATATATAAATCTAAAGGATCCAATTCGATAAAATTTAAAAGTTAATTTTGTTGGAATTGGTAAAACTCTTTTGATCAAATCAAAAGTAAAGTGTATTACGTAGGAATCAACCATTCATACGATTCTTTGATAGAAAGAAATCACAAAAAATGGTATGTTGCTGCCGTTTTGAAACGATTTAAAGATCACCGAAGTAATGTCTAAACCCAATGATTCAAGGCAAAGATAAAGATCCTGGAACAAGGAAATACCGTTTTCAATTGTCTCAACAACCAGATCATATTTAAGAATCAAAATAGATTCTAAAGGAGACAGACAAAAAGGGTTAGAGACCACTCAATAAATTTAATACCTAAAAGGTTTCTTTTGAGTTATTTGAGAGTTATTCAACTTGAGTTATGAGGATACAAATCTTTTTTTTTTGGGGGGGGGGGGGGAAGACTAAGAAAAAGTATTTAAACTAAAATCAATAATATAATGAATTTGATGATTTTATGGATCTATTTGATATTATGATTCTATACATAGACATAATTTAGAATTTTCTCGAGCCGTACGAGGAGAAAACTTCTTATACGTTTCTAGGGGGGGGGGTATTGTTCATCTATCCCAATGAGCCATTTATCGAATCGTTGCAATTGATGTTCGATCCCGACGAGAGGGAAGAGATCTTCGTAAAGTGGGTTTTTATGACCCGATAAAGAATCAAATCTATTTAAATGTTCCGGCTATTCTATATTTCCTTGAAAAAGGTGCTCAACCTACAGGAACTGTTCATGATATTTCAAAAAGGGCGGGGGTTTTTACGGAACTTCGCCCTAATCAACAAATATAATTAAATTAATGAAATAAAAAAAATGTGGATGATTTGTATATAGCCTTGTATAACCTTTTTGTTTCTTTGCTATTTCCTCTTTTGTTCTATTTATATCATACTAAATTATATCTATATCATACTAAATTTATTATTGTTACTATAAAAGAGTGTCTTTTATAACGACAAAAATCTATTTCTATTTTATTGATATAAATTTTATTGATATATATAAAATAGATAGAAAAAGATTAAGTGAATAAATAAATGAAGTAATCGGGTCTATAAATATAAAATTTTGAGATTACTGTCAATGAGTTAAGGAACAAATAAAAAAACACAAAGGATTTCACTTGCTTATTTTAGTGATTAGTGAATAGTGAATAAACCTCATTTTTTACTTAATTTATTTTTCCACCAATATTGTATCAATGTTGTGTTGTATAGAAATATTCTATATAGTGCCAATCCAACACAAGTCCTTAGTTTTTTGTTTTCTTATTTTTTCTTATAATTCTAATTGTCTAATTGATTGGAATTGTTAGTTATATTTATAAATTGTTTTTTCTTTTGTATTCTTTTCTCAACATTCATATTGACAACAGTGTATCAAATAAATATAATCCGATCGTGGATAAAAGGATCCATTTATATCTCCGTCCCATAGCTTTTATTTCATTCAAATAATGGGTTCTTGTATTTTCTGTGATACAAGAAGTCTTTTTTTGATTAAGATTAAACTCAATAAAAATCTATATATACTATAGAATTAATGGATGACATAAGAGACAAGGAGCTATTTATAAATATTTTACTTTATCCCTATTTTTATCTGAGAATTTTTTCATCGGATCTGTTCATTTTTATTATGTTCAGAATCTAATCAATTAGAATTTTAAAAATTTTTGCTATTTTAATGTTTTGATTGGTTTGGATTGCGTTGTGCAATTCAATCTTTTTTTTATTGAGATTCCGATTGTATCTACACATTCTAATTATTTTATTTGGGTTGCTAACTCAACGGTAGAGTACTCGGCTTTTAAGTGCGGCTAGCATCTTTTACACATTTGTATGAAGCAAAAGATTCGTCCATACCATCGGTAGAGTTTGTAAGACCACGACTGATCCTGAAAGGAATGAATGGAAAAAGCAGCATGTCGTATCAATGGATAATTCTAAGAATATTTCATTCTTACCGAATAGGTCCAAAACCTTATTTAAATTGTTTGAATTCTTGTCGTGTAATAAAAAAAATGAATTTGGTCGAGTGAATAAATGGGTAGAGCCCTACTACGGTTCCAATTATAGGGAAACAAAAAGTAATGAGCTTCTGTTCTTAATTTTTGAATGATTACCCGATCTAATTAGACGTTAAAAATATATTAGTGCTTAATACGGGAAAAACTTTTCCCATGAGTGGATTATAAATTTCTTATGAGTCCTAATTATTAGCTATTACCCATTATGGGGTAGAGATAAATGTGTAGAAGAAGGCAGTATATTGATAAAGATTTTTCAAAATCAAAAGAGCGATTGGATTGAAAAAATAAAGGACTTCTAACCATCTTGTTACCCTAGAATGAACATAAATCAATTAGATGGAAAAAGAGAGGCTAGAGAGTCTGTTGATGAGTCTTACTTGTTCCGAGGTATTTTCTTACTATAATACCTTGTTTTGACTGTATCGTACTATGTATCATTTGATAACCCAATAAATCACCTATTTCTTTTCTTGTTCAAATAAAAAATGGAAGAATTTCAAGGATATTTAGAACTAGATAGATATCAGCAACATGACTTCCTATACCCACTTATCTTTCGGGAGTATATTTATGCACTTGCTCATGATCATGGTTTAAATAGATCGATTTTGTTGGATAATGTAGGTTATGACACTAAATATAGTTTACTAATTATAAAACGTTTAATTAGTCGAATGTATCAACAGAATCATTTGATAATTTCCGCTAATGATTCTAACCAAAATAAATTTTTTGGGTACAACAAAAATTTGTATTCTCAAATGATGTCGGAGGGATTTGCAGTCATTGTGGAAATTCCGTTTTCCCTACGATTAGTATCTTCCTTAGAGGCGACAGAAATCGTAAAATCTTATAATTTACGATCAATTCATTCAATATTTCCTTTTTTAGAGGACAAATTCCCACATTTAAATTATGTATCAGATGTACTAATACCCTACCCCATTCATCTGGAAATCTTGGTTCAAACCCTTCGCTATTGGGTGAAAGATCCCTCTTCTTTACATTTATTACGACTCTTTCTTCACGAGTATTCTAATTGGAATAGTCTTATTACTCCAAAAAAAATTATTTTTTCAAAAAGTAATCCACGATTATTCTTGCTCCTATATAATTCTCATGTATGTGAATACGAATCCATTTTACTTTTTCTTCGTAATCAATCTTCTCATTTACGATTAACCTCTTCTGGTATCTTTTTTGAGCGAATACATTTCTATGAAAAAAAAAAAGATCCTGTAGAAGAAGTCTTCGTTAATGATTTTCCGGCCGCCATCTTATGGTTCTTCAAGGATCCTTTTATGCATTATGTTAGATATCAAGGAAAATCTATTCTGTCTTCGAAGGATACCCCTCTTCTGATGAATAAGTGGAAATATTATCTTGTCAATTTATGGCAGTGTCATTCTTATGTGTGGTCTCAACCAGGAAGGATTTATATAAACCAATTATCCAAGCATTCCCTTGATTTTTTGGGTTATTTTTCAAGTATGCGACCAAACCTTTCGGTGGTACGGG